TCTAACTAGGTGTGGTTAGAATAAGCCCTAGAGGATAGTTTAATAGCTATAAAACCAAGCCTACAGCCTGACTAGCTGTAGTTGTCTAAATTTAAAGCTGCTAAATAGAAAAAGTAAAGTGAACTAACCCAATCTGATCAGATGTGGTTAGAATAAGCCCTAGAAGATAGTTTAATAGCTCTAAAATTAAGGTTACAGCCTAACCCACTGTAGTTGCCTAAATTTGAAGCTGCTAAATAGAAAAAGTAGAGTGAACTAACCCAATCTGATCAAATGTGATTAGAATAAGCCCTAGAAGATAGTTTAATAGCTATAAAACCAAGCCTACAGCCTAACCCACTGTAGTTGTCTAAATTTGAAGCTACTAAATAGAAAAAGTAGAGTAAACTAACCCAATCTGATCAAATGTGGTTAGAATAAGCCCTAGAAGATAGTTTAATAGCTCTAAAACAATCTACAGCCTGACTAGCTGTAGTTGCCTAAATTTGAAGCTGCTAAATAGAAAAAGTAGAGTGAACTAACCCAATCTAATTAGATATAAAACTAATCATTTTTAGTACAATATATAAAATAATAACCACTAACAATTTTTATTTTTAATAAAATTTAATAAATGCTAATCATTTTTAGTACATTTATATTTAAAAGACTTAAACTAATCCCTAAAGCATCAAAAACTTTTGTACATCCAATATACTTAAATATAAAAAGGTAAGCTAAATAAGCTACTGGGTTCATACCTCATTTATAAAGGTTATATCCCTTTCCTTTTTAATAAATAAATTTTATAAATGAATATTTTCAACAACCCTAATAACAGGCACCATCCTTTCAATTTCTTCTCTATCATGATTTACAGCCTGAATAGGATTAGAACTAAACCTTTTATCAATAATACCCCTAATAAAAAACTTTAAAAATAAATTTTCATCAGAAGCAACAATTAAATACTTTATTGTTCAAGCAATAGCATCAATAATCTTACTACTTTCAATATTAATAATTTCATCTTCAAACATAGAAATAAAAATAATAAACTTAATAATAAGAAGACCAATCCTGCTAAAAATGGGGGCTGCCCCCCTTCACTTTTGATTACCAGAAGTAGTTTCAGGATTAGAATGATTTATAACCCTCATAATATTAACCTGACAAAAAATTGCCCCTATAATTCTGCTATCATATACTTTAGACCTTAAAATAATATTAATAGTAATTATTTTATCCTCTATTATTGGAAGAGTATTAGGATTGAATCAAACCTGTTTACGAAAAATTATAGCATTTTCCTCTATTAACCACATAGGCTGAATAATTGCAGCCCTACTAATTTCAAATCTAGCATGATTATCGTATTTTACAATTTATTCAATTATTAATATTGTAATAATCACCCTATTAAATAAAAATAAAATTTTCTTCATCCCCCAATTAATAAAACTATTTACAATAAATAAAATAAACAAACTAATATTCTTAACTAATCTAATATCACTAGGGGGTCTACCCCCATTCTTAGGATTCCTACCTAAATGAATAATCATTTACTTCTTAACAACAAATAAATTATTATACCTATCAACCATCTTAATTATTACAACTCTTATTGCCCTATTTATATATCTTCAAATTATATTCTCTGCAATAACACTATCAATTAATGAATCAATTAAATTAAATTCACTAAACCTGAATAAAACAAATAGATTATACAATATAATTTCTATTTTTAGATTAATAATTGTTTTAATTATACTAATATAAGAATTTAAGTTAATTCAAACTATTGACCTTCAAAGTCAAACATAGGCCATTAATCCTAATTCTTAGATCAAGAAATTTTGTTTACCATTAAACTTGCAATTTAATATCATAAAATGACTACAAGATCAATATATTGATAAGAGGAAATTATCCGTTCATAGATTTACAATCTAGTACCTAAAACTCAGTCACCTTACCGAATAAATGAATTTACTCTACTAATCATAAAGATATTGGAACATTATATTTCATTTTTGGAGCATGGTCCGGAACAATCGGAACATCTTTAAGAATACTAATCCGAACAGAACTAGGATGTCCTGGTAGTCTTATTGGAGATGATCAAATTTATAACACTGTAGTAACTGCTCATGCATTCATTATAATTTTTTTTATAGTTATACCAATTATAATGGGGGGTTTCGGAAATTGACTAGTCCCCCTAATACTTGGGGCCCCAGATATAGCATTCCCACGACTAAATAATATAAGATTTTGACTTTTACCCCCATCATTAACCTTTCTAATCATAAGAAGAATTATTGATAAGGGAGCAGGAACGGGTTGAACTGTCTACCCCCCCCTTTCATCTAATATTTCTCATGAAGGATCATCAGTTGATTTAGCAATTTTCAGACTACATATAGCAGGTATTTCCTCAATTTTAGGAGCTATTAACTTTATTTCAACCATTATTAATATACACCCCAAAGGTATAAAGCCAGAACAATTACCCCTATTTATCTGAGCAGTTAAAATTACAGCAGTTCTACTATTGTTATCACTACCAGTACTAGCAGGAGCTATCACAATACTATTAACTGATCGAAATATTAATACATCTTTCTTTGATCCCACAGGAGGGGGGGACCCAATCCTCTATCAACACTTATTTTGATTTTTCGGTCACCCAGAAGTTTATATTTTAATTTTACCAGGATTTGGAATAATCTCCCATATTATCAGACAAGAAAGAGGAAAAAAAGAAGCATTTGGAACACTAGGAATAATTTATGCAATAACAGCAATTGGACTTTTAGGCTTTGTAGTATGAGCCCACCATATGTTTACAGTAGGAATAGATGTTGACACACGAGCATATTTCACATCAGCAACAATAATTATTGCAGTACCTACAGGTATTAAAATTTTTAGATGACTAGCCACATACCACGGAGCCCAAATATCCTTTAGCCCCTCATCACTATGATCATTAGGATTTATCTTCCTATTTACCTTAGGGGGACTAACAGGAGTAGTATTAGCTAATTCTTCAGTTGATATTATCCTACACGATACTTATTATGTAGTAGCACACTTTCATTATGTTTTGTCTATAGGAGCAGTTTTTGCTATTATAGCAGGAGTGGTGCAATGATTCCCCCTAATTACAGGACTAAACATAAATTCTAATTTATTAAAAACTCAATTCTTCACTATATTTTTAGGAGTCAACTTAACCTTCTTCCCCCAACATTTTTTAGGATTAAGAGGTATGCCACGACGCTACTCAGATTATCCCGACGCCTACTTCTTATGAAACCTAATTTCCTCTATTGGAAGAATAATATCACTAATTAGAATCTTCTTCTTTATTTTCATTATATGAGAAAGGTTCTCATTAAAGCAAAATAACGTAACAGCATTAAATTTATCATCATCAATTGAGTGAATACAATATTTTCCCCCATCAGAACATAGCTACAATGAACTACCATCAATAACAAAAAACTTCTAATATGGCAGAATAGTGTACTGGATTTAAGCTCCAACCATAAAGCCAAGCTTTTTTTAGAAATCGCAACATGACAAACAATAATACTACAAGATAGAGCTTGCCCATTAATAGAACAACTAATATTTTTTCATGATCATACACTACTAATTCTAGTAGTAATTACTATTCTAGTAGGACAAATACTCCTTTCAATACTAACCAATAAATTCACCCACCGCTTTTTACTTGAAGGTCAATTAATCGAAATAATTTGAACCATTCTACCAGCAATAGTATTAATTATAATTGCCCTACCATCATTACGACTACTATACATTCTAGATGAAAATCAAAACCCACTTTTAACAATCAAAAGTATTGCTCACCAATGATATTGATCTTATGAATACTCAGACTATAAAAAAATTGAATTTGACTCTTATATAATAATACCCATAGAAAACCTTAAACTATTCAATTTCCGTCTTCTAGATGTAGATAACCGACTAGTAATCCCATTTAATACACAAGTACGAATCCTAGTTACATCAGCTGATGTAATTCACTCATGAGCCATCCCATCTCTAGGGGTAAAAATTGATGGTACCCCAGGACGTCTAAATCAATCAAACTTCAGAATTAATCGATCAGGATTATTTTACGGTCAATGCTCAGAAATCTGTGGTACAAACCACAGATTTATACCTATTGTAATTGAAAGAATTAATCAACCATCCTTCTTAAAATGAATTAATTCAACTAACTCATTAGATGGCTGAAAGCAAGCACTGGTCTCTTAAACCACTAAATAGTATATTAGCAAATACTTCTAATGAAAAATTTAGTTAAAATATAACACTAGCTTGTCAAGCTAAAATTATTAAATTAAAAATTAATAATTTTTAATTCCCCAAATAAGACCATTAAACTGAACCCTTTTATATCTATTTTTTATAGCTCTATTTTTACTAACAATTACTGCAAATTATTATATCTTCCTATATAAATCTCAAAATAAATACTCCTATAAAATAAAAAATTTAATCAATTGAAAATGATAGCAAATCTATTTTCTTCATTCGATCCATCAACAACAATTTTATCCTTAAATTGATTAAGATCAACAACATTCCTACTATTAATTAGACCAATATTTTGATTAATCCCATCACGATGAAACTTCTTATGAAATACACTTTCAATAACTATACATAATGAGTTTAAAATTCTAGTAAAATCAGATTCCTTTAAAGGCACAACTATTATCTTCTGCAGATTATTCATCACAATTATAATTAATAATTTTATAGGACTATTCCCATACATTTTTACCTCTTCTAGTCATATAAATTTCACATTAGCCCTGAGACTCCCCCTATGAATAGGGTTCATAATTTATGGCTGAATAAATAATACTACTCATATATTTGCACATTTAGTACCCCAGGGGGCCCCAAGGTTACTATTACCATTTCTAGTTGTAATTGAAACAATCAGAAATATAATTCGACCTGGAACACTGGCCATCCGTCTAACTGCAAATATAATTGCAGGACATCTATTATTAACCCTAATAGGAAATGCTGGATCAACATTAACAATTAATATTTTAAGAATATTAATTCTAGCTCAAACCCTACTTCTACTTCTAGAATCTGCAGTTGCTCTAATCCAAGCATATGTATTTTCCATCCTAACAACCCTATACTCCAGAGAAACAAAATAATGAATAAAAATCACCCATTTCACCTAGTAGATCAAAGACCATGACCCTTATTAAGATCATTAAATACCTTTATTGTCCTTATAGGAATTATTAAAAGATTCCACCACCACTCTCATAATCTTCTTTCACTAGGATTATTAGTCAACTCTATTATTATATATCAATGATGACGAGATATCTCCCGAGAAAGAACCCTTCAAGGAATACACACTATAAAAGTAACTAAAGGGCTACGCTGAGGAATAATTCTATTTATTACATCAGAAGTATTTTTCTTTTTAGCATTTTTCTGAGCATTCTTCCATGCTAGTCTATCTCCAAGAATTGAATTAGGATTAAATTGACCACCAAAAGGTATTAAGCCCTTTAACCCACTAGAAATCCCTCTATTAAATACACTAATCCTTTTAACATCAGGACTTACAATTACATGAGCCCACCATAGACTAATAGAAAATAATTATAAACAATCACTACAAAGACTAACAATAACTGTAAGTTTAGGATTTTACTTTTCTATCCTTCAAGGATTTGAATATGTAGAGGCACCCTTCACCATTGCTGATAGAGTATACGGAACTACATTTTTTATAACAACAGGATTACACGGACTACATGTCCTAGTAGGATCTACTTTCCTCCTTGTATGTTTAATCCGACTAATAAAAAACCATCTATCCCCAGTACACCACTTTGGATTTGAAGCAGCAGCCTGATACTGACACTTCGTAGATGTAGTATGATTATGTTTATATCTCCTAATTTATTGATGAGGTAGATAACCAGCTACTTAAATAATATAAAAATTATAATTGACTTCCAATCAGTAAATCTAGCAAAACTAGCTTAAGTAATCAAAATAATCTTATCTTATACAATAATATCTACCTTAATTAGAATTACTATACTTTTAATTTTAAATATTGTATCAAAAAAATCATTTTATGATCGAGAAAAAACAAGACCATTTGAATGTGGGTTTGAACCTAAAAATCTAGCACGTCTACCATTTTCTCTACAATTTTTCTTAATTGCTATTATTTTTGTAATCTTTGATGTAGAATTAACTCTATTCCTCCCGTTCATTATTATTTATGAAACATCAAACTATATCTCCATTAAAATCACCATAACTATATTCATTTTAATTTTACTATTTGGACTATTACATGAATATAAACAAGGATCCCTAAACTGAGTCAAATAATAGGATAATAGTTTATTAAAAACACTTAATTTGCATTTAAAAAAAATTGATATCAATTTATCTTAAAGCAAGAAACAATAAATGTATCTAGTTTCGACCTAGACTTAAGGTAATATATACCCTTGCTTATATTTAATTGAAACCAAAACAAAGAGGTATGTCACTGTTAATGACACCATTGGCCCCCCCCCAATTAAAGGTATGAGTCTATGACGAAAGAAAGCTTCTAACTTCACTCTCAAGCGGTGAAACCCCGTTTTCACACCTTATTTATATAGTTTAAAAAATATAGCATTTTCAATGCTAAGATAGGTCAAAACCTTATAAATATTTAAGAACAATAAGTCTCCTTGGTAGCTTCAGCACCATGCCCTAAACCATAGGCTACTTAAATAAAATAAAAAAATAAATAAAGCTAAATAAATAACAAAAAGAAACAAATATAATTTTAAGTGACTAATAGAAAATAGTTGAATACTACGAGTAAAAAATTTAATAAAATAAATAAGCCCTCCCCTGCCGTAATATTCAAATCACCCATAATCTATAGAAACATGCATAAATTTTCCAAAATTTAAAAACACAAAATTAAGCCCCAATGTTGACAAAATAGGTAAATTTCATATACCTGATAAAAATAAAGTAACTCTGTACACCTTTAAAGTTAATAAATTATAAAAATAGTTTATCTTAGTTAACTCTAACCCAATAATACAACCTAAAAAAATAAAAATTACTGTCATTAACTTTATAAAAAAAGGCAAAACAATAAAATAAGGTGTAAAAGGCATTACTCAAGATAAAACCCTTCCTATAAAAATAACAAAAAAAATTAAACCTACTATCCTATTAATCAAAATTTTATTAACACTATCTCTCAACCTTACCAAAGACTTAATATTAAAGTCCCCAAAAAAAATAAAATAAGATAAACGTAGAGAATAAGATACCGTTAAACCAATAGATAAATAAAAAATTAAATAAATAAAACACCTTCTGATCCTTATAGACAAAATCTCGGCAATCATATCCTTCCTATAAAACCCAGATAAAAAAGGAATACCACATAAAGCAAAATTACTAATATTTATACAAATACTAGTAATAGGTATAAAATTGATTAAGCCCCCTATACAACGAATATCTTGAATATCCCCCAATGTATGAATAATAGCACCAGCACATATAAAAAGTAAAGCCTTAAAAAGAGCATGAGTCAACAAATGGAAAAAAGCTAAATCTTGTCCCCCCAAAGATAAAATAGAAATTATTATACCAAGCTGACTCAAAGTTGAAAAAGCAATAATTTTTTTCAAATCATACTCAAAATTTGCACAAACTCCAGCTATAAACATAGTAAACAAAGAACTAAAAAGTAAAACCCCCATTAAATATTCATTAAATCTAGGTCTTAAACGAATAAGTAAATAAACTCCGGCTGTCACAAGAGTAGAGGAATGTACTAAAGCTGATACCGGAGTAGGGGCCGCCATAGCAGCTGGTAGCCAAGATGAAAAAGGGATTTGAGCCCTTTTGGTAAAAGCAGCCAAAATACAGAAACAAACAACAAAAAATATAATACTCCTATCAATTGATAAGTAAAAAATAAAATTTCATCTACCATAACCACTTATTCAGGCAACCCCTATTAATAAAGCAGCATCCCCCACCCGATTAGACAAAGCAGTTAACATCCCAGCATTATAAGATTTCACATTTTGATAATAAATAACTAAAGCGTAAGAAACTAAACCCAACCCATCTCAACCTAATAAAATAGAAACTAAATTTAATCCCAAAATTATTATCATTATAGATAATACAAATAATAATATTAAATAAATAAATCGCTTTAAGCTTAAATCACCATTCATATATTGACCCCTATAATTTATAATAAGAGCAGAAATATAAAGTACAAACCTTATAAAAATTAAAGAAACCCAGTCAATATAAAATAAAGAAACTAAAGATACTGAAGATAAACTAAATAAATTAAATTCAATAACAAAATCAATCTCTAATATTATAAAATAAACCCCTACAAAAAATAAAGATAAAGAAATAAATAACAACAATATAAAATAATTCATACATAAACTTATTGCTAAAAATAAAAATTATTTCCTTGACCCCACAAATCAATATTTTAAAATAAACTATTCTAGCACCCCCAATAGACAAGCCCCTCAGACTTTAAAAATAATAAATTTAAAGGAATTCAGTGTAAAAAAACTAAATAATATTCACGTATTCTTACTAAATAAAAAGAATATAATCCTACAAATAGCTTACCATGCTGAGTATAAGAATATAAAAATAAAGAATAAGCAGCTCTATAAAAAACAAGAAAAAACATACACAAGACTAATATCTTACTATAAATACTTAAAGAACAAATAAGAATAATTTCCCCCATTAAATTTAAAGAGGGTGGAGCAGCCATATTTGAAGAACAAAGTAAAAATCATCATAAAGATACTCTGGGTATAATATTAATAAATCCACCATTTAAGTACAATCTACGCCTGTGTGTTCGCTCGTAAACTAAATTAGCTAAACAAAATAATCCTGAAGAACTCAAACCATGGGCTAATATTAAAATTATTCCCCCCAAATATCCTCAAATATTTAAAGTCAAAATACCAGCCATAACTATCCCCATATGAGAGACTGAAGAATAAGCAATTAATATTTTAAGGTCCCTTTGACGCAAACAAACTATACTAATATAAACCCCCCCTAAGATAGAGATAACAATAAATAATAAATTCAAATAACTAATATTAAGAAAAATTTTTATAGTACGTATTAATCCATAACCACCTAGTTTTAATATAACCCCAGCCAAAATTATTGAGCCAGAAATAGGGGCTTCAACATGAGCCTTTGGTAACCATAAGTGAATAAAATATATAGGAATCTTAACAAAAAAAACTAAATTAACACAAAAGTAAAGAAAATTACCCCCTACAATATTAAAAAAAAAATAATCTAAAGAACCCCCCCCATAATAAAGAAAAAACATTGAAATCATTATAGGTAAAGAAACCACTAAAGTATAAAATAATAAATAAACCCCAGCAGAAATACGTTCTGGTTGACCTCCCCAGCCTAAAATTAAAACTAAAGTTATCACTAAGCTAACCTCAAAAAATAAATAAAAAACAAATAAATTTAAAGAACAAAAAGCAATAATTAAGGTAAAAAGAAGAACTAATAAAGAAAATCCAAATAAAGAAAAATAAAACTTATCTTGATACAATATCGCTCTAGCTAGAACTATTAATAAACAAATTCAAATACTTAAACAAGATAATGAATAAGATAAAAAATCTATTCCAAGACCCTGAGATATAAAAACAAAAAATCCAAGACCAAACTTAATAAAAAATAAACCCCCTAAAATAAACAAAGAAAAAATAATTATTCAAAAATCAAATAAAAAAGAAGCAAAAATTAAAAATAACAAATAAGAAATAATAACTATCATAAACTATCAAAAAGCATAATTATATCCCCCCCATGAGTACGAATCATCAATACTAGTAAAGAAAGGCCTAAAGCACCCTCACATACACTCATAGATAAATAAAATATTGAAACAAAATAATCCCTAATACCCTGAGAAAAATAAATAAAAAATATCATATATAGCCTCAAAACCAAAAATTCAAGCCTTAAAAGCATAATAAGAAAATGTTTATATTTAGAGACAAAAATAAATAAACCAGAAAAAAAAAATCATAAATATAAATAAAATTGATAATATATTAACATTTACAGCTTTAGTTTTAATAATTTAATAAAAATATTGGTCTTGTAAACCAACAATAAGAATTACCTTTTAAAACATCAGGAAAAAAGAAACTCCATCTTTAATCTCCAAAATTAATATTTTAATAAACTATTTCCTGAAATCCTATATATAATAATACTAAATTGGGTTATATCTACTATCCTAATCTTTCTTAAACACCCCCTTTCTATAGGAGGAGTCCTACTAATTCAAACAATTATTATTGCTATAATATCTGGAATATTATACACTAATTTTTGATTAAGATACATCTTATTCCTAATTATAGTAGGAGGTATATTAATTATATTCATATATATAACTAGAATTGCCTCAAACGAAAAATTTATAATCCCTAAACTAACAATAATTTTATTTATATTTAGAATAATATTAAGGATAATTACAGCCTACTTTATTGACACATCTTTACTAACCCCCCTAATAAAAATTAATATGAGATCCCAACTTGAAACCACAAAAATATTTAAACTATCAATTATAAAATTTTTTAATCACCCAAATTTTATATTTTCCATTATACTAATAATATACTTGCTATTAACCCTAATTGCTGTAGTAAAAATTACAGACAAAAAAATAGGACCTTTACGACAAAAATAATGATAAAATCTCTTAAAAAAAATCAATTATATATATTAGTTAATAATTCATTTATTAGATTACCCACCCCTAGAAATATCCACACCCTTTGAAATTTTGGAAGACTTTTAGGCCTATGTCTATTAATTCAGATCCTAACAGGAATTTTCCTTGCCATACATTATTGCCCAAACGTAGAATCAGCATTTAATAGAGTAGCTCATATTTGTCGCAATGTTAATTATGGATGATTAATTCGAATAATACATGCTAATGGGGCTTCATTTTTTTTTGTCTGTCTTTACAGACACATTGGACGAGGAATCTACTTTGGATCCTATCGATTAATAGAAACCTGAATATCAGGAGTTTCTATCTTCTTCTTAATTATAGGAACAGCTTTTCTGGGATATGTACTCCCCTGAGGACAAATGTCCTTTTGAGGGGCTACAGTTATTACCAACCTAGTTTCAGCTATTCCATACCTAGGAACCTCAATCGTACAGTGAATTTGAGGGGGCTTTGCTGTAGAAAATGCTACTTTAACACGATTTTTTACATTTCACTTTCTGTTCCCATTTATTGCGACCGCCCTTATCCTAATCCACTTACTTTTTCTTCATCAAACAGGATCAAATAATCCACTAGGAACCCAAAGAAATATTGATAAAATTCCATTTCACCCATATTTCTCATTGAAAGACTTAGTAGGAGCACTAGTAATAATAATAGGGTTAAGAATCCTGTGCTTACAAAATCCATACTTATTAGGTGACCCTGACAATTTTATTCCCGCTAACCCATTAGTAACCCCCATCCACATTCAACCAGAATGATACTTTCTTTTTGCTTATGCTATTTTACGATCAATTCCAAATAAACTAGGGGGAGTATTAGCCCTTGTCATTTCAATTGCTATCCTTTATATTCTACCATTCACTAATAAACAAAAATTCCAAAGAAATCAATTCTATCCATTAAATAAAATAATATTCTGAAGACTACTATCAATCATAATACTATTAACATGAATTGGGGCCCGCCCAGTAGAAGACCCATTTATTTTACTAGGACAAGTATTAACTATTTTATACTTTAGATATTTTTTAGTAAACCCTCTTATAAATAAAACATGGGATATACTTATTTACAAAAAATAAATTAGTTAATGAGCTTGTTAACTTAAGCATATACCTTGAAAGTATAAGAAAGGAAAAATGTTCCTATTAACTTGTACTAAATTTAGTTAATTAATTAATAAAAATCTTTGATCAACTTATTAAACCAAAATAAAATATCAATAATATCAAAGATGCGGGCAAATACCTACACCATGCTAAATTTATTAATTTATCATAACGATACCGAGGTAACGTACCACGAACCCAAATTCAAAAAAAAGCTAAAACAACTACTTTAAAAAAAAAGAAAACTCTATTTAAATCTCCACCTAAAAAAAAATACACACCTAATATCCTTATAAATAGAATCCTGGCATATTCAGCTAAAAAAATTAAAGCAAACCCACCCCTACTATATTCAACATTAAATCCTGAAACCAGTTCTGATTCCCCCTCAGCAAAATCAAAGGGAGTACGATTTGTTTCTGCCAATAAAGAAACCATTAATATTAAAACCAAAGGAAACAATAAAGCCCCAAACCAAATATTTTCCTGATATTTTGAAAAATCATATAAATTAAAACTCCCAATTAAAAAAATAAAAGATAATAAGATCAAAAATAAACTAACCTCATAAGAAATAATTTGAGCAACAGAACGCAAACTTCCAAGCAAAGCATAATTAGAATTAGAAGACCAGCCAGCCAACATAATAGTATAAACTCCCAACCTAGATACTCTTAATATAAATAATAAAGAAAAAGAAAATCTTAAATTAAAAGTATAAAAAGGAATACAACATCATAAAATTAAAGCTAAAACAAAATTAATAGCAGGAGATAAATAAAAAATAAATATATTTCTATAAATAGGAAAAGACTGCTCCTTAGTAAACAACTTAATAGCATCTCTAAAAGGTTGCAAAAGACCTACAAACCCCACCTTATTAGGGCCTTTACGAATATGAATATAACCTAAAACCTTACGCTCAAGCAAGGTCAAAAAGGCCACTCCCACTAAAACGCTAACCAACAACAATAAAAAAGTAATAACAACCATAATTATATCTTTTAGTACCAAGTATTATTTGTAAAATTTACATAAAAAGATCCTAAATCTATTGCACTAATCTGCCAAAATAACAATAATATTCAAAATTAATTTATAAAATAAATTCCTGGTCCTTTCGTACTAAAAAATTTTATATTTAAAGAGATAGAAACCAACCTGGCTCACACCGGTTTAAACTCAGATCATGTAAAATTTTAAAGGTCGAACAGACCTAAAACCTTAACTTCTCCACCAAGGTAAAATTTTAATCCAACATCGAGGTCGCAAACTCTTTTTTCGATAAGAACTCTCAAAAAAAATTACGCTGTTATCCCTAAGGTAATTTATTCTTTTAATCAAAATAAAGGATCAAACACCCACAAACAAATGTATATTATAAAAAAAGTTAATTAAATTTTTTAATCACCCCAATTAAAAATCACTCAAATAAAAATTAAAATTCTAAAAATTAAATATATAAAAATAATCTAAAACTCTATAGGGTCTTCTCGTCTTCCTTATAAATTTAAGCTTTTTAACTTAAAAATAAAATTCAAAATTTAATAAAGAGACAGTATTTTTCTCATCCAACCCTTCATTCCAGCTTTCAATTAAAAAACTAATGATTATGCTACCTTAGCACAGTCAAAATACCGCGGCCATTAAAATAATTCATTGGGCAGGCCAGACCTAAAATTATAATCTCAAGGCCATGTTTTTAATAAACAGGTAGAAAACAATTTGCCGAATTCCTTTTTATTAACTAAAATTATTAATTAATAAAAACATAAAAATTTACTAATTTAATCATAATTACAAAACTAATTACATTAAAAAATTTAACCTAATAAAAAATATAAATAAAATATAAATAATAAATATTTAATTTAGTTAGTTGCAACACACTAAAAATAAAAACCTTTAATTCAAGTACTAAAATTTATTAAAACCAATTATATAAATAAAATTAATAGCTCATCCCACTAATTATATAACTTTAATAATAATTAATTAATAAGTAAAAAAATTATTAAATAAAAAATAAATTAAATTTATTTCTTAGGTAACCAGATATAACTAGAATCGTATAGCATTTCACTTCAATAAATTTGTAATTAATATTTATAAAACAATAAAAAATACAAAAACATAGATCTTCTAAATTCGGGAAAATTAAAATACTTAAAATTAATTAAACTAACCCTGATACACAAGGTACAACAAATCAATTCTCCTTTCAATAAAAACAATTAATTCCTTCACAGTACTCATAAACTATAATAAAAACTATTTTTTCAATAAAATTAATAAAAAAAAAGCTACTTTATTAAAATAAATATAAAACAATATAATAATAATAATAATTTAGCTAATCAAACCGTGTCAAAAACAATAATTTTAATGTAAATAAAATGCTTCAATAAAGCTTCAGCCTGAGCTTCTAGGGGCACTTTCCAGTACACCTACTTTGTTACGACTTATTCCACTTTATAATGAAAGCGACGGGCGATATGTGCATGTTTTAGAGCTAAAATCATTTTAAAAATATAAAAAACATTACTATCAAATCCAATTTTATAAATACCTTAATAATTTAATCAAATTATAAATAAAATGTAGCCCATCAATATTTAATTATAAGTTACATCTTGACCTGCTATAAATTATCTATAAATCAAGAATATTATACTCTAAAAAGATACTCAACCACGGCGATATATAAACTAATAAATTAAATTAATTTAAACGTGGACTATCGATTACAAGACAGGCTCCTCTGAACAGACTAAAACACCGCCAATTCCTTTTATTTTCAAGAACATAGCTAATACTAATAAAGGTATAAACTTACACTTTAATAATAGGGTATCTAATCCTAGTTTTAAAATAAAATTTCTTGGCCTCAATAAAAAAAATTTATAAAATTTAAAATTTCACTCAATAAATTTTTTTTTTAAATCATAAAAAACTTTTAACCAAACCCAAAAACTTTTAATTGCATAATCTGTATAACCGCAACTGCTGGCACAAATTTTGTTTACACTTTTAATTTTTTACTATCTCTTGACTTAACAAAAAAAAAATAAAAATATCTAATGCAACTTTAACAAAATTTTTATTTAAAAATAAATATTCTCTCGCAAAAACTCACATTTAAAACAAAAATAAACAAAAAATCCAAAGTTAAGACACTTTCAAAATACCTCACACCCTATAACATTACATTTTTTTACAAAAATAAACATATAAAACTATAGACAAAAAATATATATAATAAAAAAATAAGCTATAAATTTATTTAACTTAAAGGATAAATCCTTAATAAAATAATTAAGTTGAAATTTAGAGAAGCATAAAATTACCAAAAATTTAAGCATTTTATTGGTTTAGCCCCTTTAACCAAAAATTTATAATCCCCCTATTTCTCTAATAATAAAAATTTTTAACCGTACTAAATTAGATAATAAAAAAAAATTACATATAGAAAATCCTAGTAGTTAACAAAATTTAGTACAATTCCTCCCAACCCATATAGCCAAAACTTAAACCTAATTAATCAACCCGCTGAAATTAGGCTTAAAAAAAATAAAATTGCTAAAAATGAAGAAAATTTAATTTGAATTACCCCATGTAAAAATTAAAATTTTCAAAAACCCCATTCTCATTTTTGCAAGACTATCCCTAATACCCAAAAATTGAGTACGTCACTTTTACTTTATAAACTTTTATGTTTCAAATAACATATAATAATATACATGAAAATTTAGAGCAAAAATTTACCCCCCGCTTATATAATACCCTGATTTATTAGTATTTAAAATAATTAAAATTTAAATTAATATATAAAAATTAAATTTATTAATAAAATCAATAAATTTTATGCTTTATTAATATTAAATATTATATAAAAGATTTATTTATTAGTAAATAAATAGGTTTTTTTTTTTTTTTTATTATAAAAGCTTTATCAATAAAAAATATATTAATATATATAAATAAAATTATTTAATTAATATATATATATATATAGGACAATAATAAATTCTTTATATATATATAATAATAATGGTATATATATATATAAATAGTTTATATATTTATATACAATAATGATTAAGCTAATTAAAAATAATCTTAAATAAGTTTTAATAGAAGTTTTAATATTATAATATAAATAGTTATATTTTATATTAAATTCATTATGATTTTTTTTTTTTTAAAATTTTTCTTTTTTTTTATAAACCGATTATTATGCCATAGGGAATTATATATAAATAAATCAAATATTAATTAATTAAAAGACAAATTACATATTTATATAATAATAGGGATTGATAAGTTAATAATACTCGTATATTCACTTATGTATGAATATTTTATATCTATTTATAAATATTTAATATATATATATATAATAATGGCATATATATAAATTAAACTCTTATATGGAAGCCATTTTAAATTTTTAAATCCCACCAATTAACTCAAATTTAAAGACTATTCGGCGCTAAAACTTAAAATTTTGCCAAAAAACAACCTCCATTTTTTAAGATTTTTTACATCAAATAAATCCCTATAGTACAGAGTAGATTACAGCCTGAAATAAAATTTTAGGCTTTAATTTTTATGCAAAAAACTGTAAACTATATGTGTTTTACAAATATGTTATAAAATTTCTTTTTTCTATAAAGTTACAAAAATAGGATGCCTGACAAAAGGAACACTTTGATAGAGTGGCTAATGTGATTTTTCACTCCTGTTAAGATAACTAAAGCCCAATTCTTAACTAAATAAATAAGCTAATTTTTAAAAAACCCTAAACCAATAGCCAAATAAGCTATAAATTTCCCCTACAAAAAGCCCAAATACCAAATTATTTGATCACAACTAAGCTACTATAATTAAAAATATAGGTCTACTAAATAGAAAAAGTAGAGTGAACTAACCCAACCTAATCAGATGTGGTTAGAATAAGCCCTAGAAAATAATTTAATAGCTCTAAAACTAGACCTACAGCCTAACCCACTGTAGTTGTCTAAATTTAAAACTGTTAAATAGAAAAAGTAGAGTGAACTAACCCAACCTGATCAGATGTGGTTAGAATAAGCCCTAGAAGATAATTTAATAGCTCTAAAACTAGATCTACAGCCTAACCCACTGTGGCTATCTAAATTTAAAACTGTTAAATAGAAAAAGTAGAGTGAACTAACCCAACCTAGTCAGATGTGGTTAAAATAAGCCCTAGAAAATAGTTTAATAGCTCTAAAACTAAGCCTACAACCTAACCCACTGTAGTTGCCTAAATTTAAAACTGTTAAATAGAAAAAG